TTTTTTTTTNTATNAAAAAAAAAAAAAAAAAAAAAAACTATGAAAAATCAATTATAAATTAATAAATTATACTAATTTTTGTTATTTTTATTATTTTTAATTTTTATGTTTTATTTTATTTAATTTTTAATAAATGTATAAATATATATATATATATTATTGTAGGGGATAATATAATATGCATATAAAATAATACATGGTATTTTATTTGTAACAGGAGTATTTACCAATTTATAATTATTTAGAAATAGTTTAATTCTATTAAATATAATTAATAATGAATGTAATATTATTACATGATTTACCCTATCAAGGTAACCCTTTTCATCAGGCAATTCATTAAGAGTAAGATTCCCATGTTTACTAATTTTATTTATTTATTATAAATATATTAAAAATTTATTTTTATTATTATTTTTAATTTTATTGTATAAAGTTTTATTTTGGCTTGTAAGTTTATTATTAGTTTAATTTATATGTAAATTTTTGTGTGAATTTTTATTTATTTTAATAATAAATAAATTATTTTTATTCGCAGTAATTAATATTATTAATTAGGGAAACCTAGAAATAGTAATACTAAAGAGTATTGGCTAAATTTGTGCCAGCAGCCGCGGTTATACGAATAATGCAAATAAACTTTTTTAGTTAAAGTTAAATTGTTTATTTATAAAATAAAAATAAATTTATTAGGTGAAATTTTAAATTTATAAATTTTTTATATAAAATAATTGAAGCTTGAAAATTTTAGTGATAAACTAGGATTAGATACCCTATTATTTAAAATGTAAATAAAAAAACTAAGGTAGTAGTAGTTATGTTCTTGAAACTTAAAAAATTTGGCGGTATTTTAGTCTATTCAGAGGAACCTGTTCTGTAATCGATAATCCACGATGGACCTTACTTAAGTTTGTAATCAGTTTATATACCGTCGTTATTAGAATATTTTATAAGAATGTTAATTTTCATGATTTTAAAAAAGAAAATATATCAGATCAAGGTGTAGCTAATATTTAAGTAGAAATGGGTTACAATAAAATTATTTATACGAATATAAATGTGAAATGTTTATTGAAGGTGGATTTGATAGTAAAATTATAAAGATTAATAATTTGATTTTAGCTCTAAAATATGCACACATCGCCCGTCACTCTTACTACTAAGGTAAGATAAGTCGTAACATAGTAGATGTACTGGAAAGTGTACCTAGAATGCAATTTAAAGCTTATTTAGTAAAGCATTTCATTTACATTGAAAAGATTTTTGTGCAAATCAATATAAATTGAATAGATTTTATTTATTAATTATTTTTGTTTAAAAATTAAATTATTAAAAATAATTATAAAATGAATTGTTTTAGTATTTAATAAAGAAAAAATAATATTAATTATAGTGTAATAGTATTGTGAAAGAAAATTGAAATAATTTGAAAAATTTTTATTATAAAAGAAAATTTAATTTATTGTACCTTGTGTATCAGGGTTTATCAAATAAAAATTATTTATTATAATTTTCTCGATTTTAAAAGAGTTAATATGTTATAAAAGTTAATGTGGCAAAATTATTTTTAATAATATATTAGAAATGAAATGTTATTCGTTTTTAAAGGTATCTAGTTTTTCAAGAAATAAATTTAATTTAGAAATTTTATATTATTTAATTAAATAAATTAATTAAATAAATATTTAATTTTAATATTTTATGGGATAAGCTGTAAAATAAATTTTTAAAAATAAATAAGTAAGTTAATAAATATAAGCTTAGAAATAGCTATTATTAATAAAAGTGTTATAATTTATTTTATAATAATTATTATTTATTAAAATTTTAAGTTTTTATTGAAATATTTATTTTAATTATAAAAATAAATAAATAATGATAAAATTAGTATATTGTATTGTATAAATAAATATAAATGAAAAGTTTTTATAAAGAACTCGGCAAAAATAATGTTCGCCTGTTTAACAAAAACATGTCTTTTTGAATTTTTTTTAAAGTCTAGCCTGCCCACTGAATAATTTTTAAATGGCCGCAGTATACTAACTGTGCAAAGGTAGCATAATCATTAGTCTTTTAATTGAAGGCTGGTATGAATGGTTGGACGAGATATTAACTGTTTCATAAAAATTTATAATAGAATTTTATTTTTTAGTCAAAAAGCTAAAATATATTTAAAAGACGAGAAGACCCTATAAATCTTTATATTTAGGTTATTATAATTTTATAGATTTTTTTTGTTATAATAATTGATAATATTTTATTGGGGTGATATTAAAATTTGATAAACTTTTAATTGTTTAAATCATTAATTTATGAATAATTGATCCGTTATTAGCGATTAAAAAAATAAGTTACTTTAGGGATAACAGCGTAATTTTTTTGGAGAGTTCATATCGATAAAAAAGATTGCGACCTCGATGTTGGATTAAGGTATAATTTTAGGTGTAGCCGCTTAAATTTTAAGTCTGTTCGACTTTTAAATTCTTACATGATCTGAGTTCAAACCGGCGTAAGCCAGGTTGGTTTCTATCTTTAAAAAATTAAAATATTTCAGTACGAAAGGACCTAATATTTGATAAATTATTATTTTTATATTGAATATAATTAATATAAATAACTATTTTGGCAGATTAGTGCAATAAATTTAGAATTTATGTATGTGATTTTTATCACAAATAGTACTTGTTTTTTATAGAAAATATTTTATTTATTATTGGAAGATTATTATTAATTATTTTTGTATTAGTAAGAGTAGCTTTTTTAACTCTTTTAGAACGAAAGGTATTAGGATATATTCAGATTCGAAAGGGTCCTAATAAGGTTGGAATTGCAGGAATTCCTCAACCTTTTTGTGATGCAATTAAGTTATTTACTAAGGAACAAACTTATCCTTTGTTGTCTAATTATATTTCTTATTATTTTTCACCTATTTTTTCTTTATTTTTGTCTTTATTAGTATGAATATGTATACCAATATTTGTAAAGCTTTTTTCTTTTAATTTAGGTTTATTGTTTTTCTTATGTTGTACTAGTTTGGGGGTTTATACAGTAATAATTGCTGGTTGATCTTCTAATTCTAATTATGCTTTATTAGGAGGGTTACGAGCTGTTGCTCAAACTATTTCTTATGAAGTAAGTTTAGCATTAGTTTTATTAAGTTTTATTTTTTTAATTGGGGGTTATAATATATTAATATTTTATAAGTATCAAATATTTATTTGATTTTTATTTATTATATTTCCTATATCTTTAGTTTGATTTAGTATTTCTTTAGCAGAAACAAATCGTACACCTTTTGATTTTGCGGAAGGAGAATCAGAATTAGTTTCTGGATTTAATGTAGAATATAGAAGAGGAGGATTTGCATTAATTTTTTTGGCTGAATATGCAAGTATTTTATTTATAAGTATATTATTTTGTGTAATATTCTTAGGAAGAGATGTATTTTCTTTCTTTTTTTATATTAAGTTAACATTTGTGTCATTTATATTTATTTGAGTACGTGGAACTTTACCTCGGTTTCGATATGATAAGTTAATGTATTTAGCTTGAAAGAGTTTTTTACCTTTTTCATTAAATTTTTTATTATTTTTTGTGGGGTTTAAGATTTTTTTAATGTATTTAATTTAATGAATTTTTTTTAGTAAAGTTAATAGAAAATTTGATTTCTATCTTATGTTTTCAAAACATATGCTTATTTCAAGCTCATTAACTAATTTAATAAATTATCTCATCATTTGATAATTAAAGGATTAAATATGAAATATGAGAAGTAAACAACAGTTAAAATTTGTCCAACAATTACGTAAGGTTCTTCAACTGGTCGAGCTCCAATTCATGTCAGTAAGATTACTGTTACTACTATTACTCAAAATAAAATTTGATTAATAGGGTAGAATTGAATACCTCGGAACTTACTTAAATGATAGAATGGTAAAATTGCTAAAATTGCAATAGATAGAACTAATGCAATTACTCCTCCTAATTTATTAGGAATAGATCGTAAAATTGCGTAAGCAAATAAGAAGTATCATTCAGGTTGAATATGAACTGGAGTAACTAAAGGATTGGCTGGGATAAAATTATCAGGGTCACCAAGTAAGTAAGGATTAATTAATACTAATAAAATTAGAATTATTGTTATAACAATAAATCCTACAATATCCTTGTAAGTGAAATAAGGATGGAATGGAATTTTATCAATATTAGAATTTAATCCTATTGGATTATTTGATCCTGTTTCGTGAAGGAATAAAATATGAATAAGAGTTGCAGCTAGAACAATAAATGGTAAAATGAAGTGGAATGTGAAGAATCGGGTTAATGTAGCGTTATCAACAGCAAATCCTCCTCATACTCATTGTACTAGGTCAATTCCTAAATAAGGAATAGCTGATAATAAATTAGTAATAACAGTAGCTCCTCAAAAAGATATTTGTCCTCAAGGAAGAACGTATCCTATAAAAGCTGTTCCTATTACTAAGAATAAAATAATAACTCCTACTAATCAAGTTGGAGTATATAAGTATGAACCATAGTAAATTCCTCGTCCTACATGTAGATAAATACAAATAAAGAAGAATGATGCACCATTAGCATGTATAGTTCGTAATAATCATCCATAGTTTACATCTCGGCAAATATGATTTACTCTATTAAAAGCTAAATTAATATCTGCTGTGTAATGTATAGCTAAAAATAATCCAGTTAAAATTTGAATCATTAAACATAAGAATAATAATGATCCAAAATTTCATCAGGCTGAAATATTTCTAGGAGCAGGTAAATCTACTAAAGCACTATTAGCAATTCTGAAAATTGGGTGTTTAACTCGTAAAGGTTTGTTCATTAGTTAAATATTGGTCGAAGAGGTCCCTTAAATAACTTTGTAATTTTTACTACTGCAATTAATGTAATTAATAAGTAATTTATTAATAAAATTGTTAGTAAATTTGTTGGGTAGTTATATAATTTATTAAGGGATAATGAATTTTCTATTAAATATGAATTTATGTCATAAATTGACTTTACTTCTAAATTTTGGTATTGAAGAAGTAAATTTTTATCTATGAAGAATAAAGTGATAATTATTACAAAAAAAATTGATAAAGAAATTAATAATAATTTAATTGAAAAAGTAAATATTTCATTTGATGCAAGAGAAGTTACATAAATGAATAAAACTAATATTCCTCCTAAAAATACTAGAAAAAGAATATATGAAAATCAAAATCTTTTAGTTATTAAACCTGAAGTTAAACAAACTAGTGTTGTTTGAATTAGTAAGGTTAATCCTATTGCTAAAGGGTGCTTTATATTTATAAAAATAAAATTAAAAATAAATAATAGAGATAGTAAAATTCATTGTATAATATCAAGAGGTAGTTTAAGTAAAATATTAATTTTGGGGATTAATGATAAAGAATTTTCTTTTCTCTTGAAGTTTTAAAAGAAATAATCTTATTTTTGATTTACAAGACCAATGTTTTTGTTAAACTATTAAAACTAATGATAGCAATTTTAAATTGAAGCTTACCAAGTATTTTATTTATTATAGGAGTATTTACTTTTGTTTCTAATCGTAAACATTTATTGTCTATATTATTAAGATTAGAATATATTGTATTAAGATTATTTCTTTTATTATTTATTTATTTAAATATATTAAGTTATGAGAATTTTTTTAGTATAATATTTTTAACATTTAGTGTTTGTGAAGGTGCACTTGGACTTTCTATTTTAGTTTCAATAATTCGTACTCATGGAAATGATTATTTTCAAAGATTTAATGTTTTACAATGTTAAAGATTATTATTAGAATTTTATTTTTGTTTCCATTGTGTTTAATATATAATACTTATTGAATGGTTCAAAGTTTTTTATTTTTATTAAGTTTTGTTTTTATTTTAATAAATATATATAGAAATTATTTTATGTCAATTTCTTATTTATTTGGGTGTGATATAATTTCTTATGGATTAATTTTATTAAGATTATGAATTGTTTCTTTAATGTTGATGGCTAGTGAATCAATTTATAAGTATAGAAATTATACTAATTTGTTTTTATTAAATATTATTTTATTATTGATTTTATTAGTGTTAACTTTTAGAAGTATAAGTTTATTTATATTTTATTTATTTTTTGAAAGTAGTTTAATTCCTACATTGTTTTTGATTTTAGGATGAGGGTATCAACCTGAACGATTACAAGCAGGAGTATATTTATTATTTTATACTTTATTAGTTTCTTTACCAATATTAATTGGAATTTTTTATTTATATAAGGTTACAGGTACTTTAAATTTTTATTTATTAAATAATTACATATTTAATTATGAAATTCTTTATTTTTCTTTAGTTATAGCATTTTTGGTAAAGATACCTATATTTTTAGTTCATTTATGATTACCTAAGGCTCATGTAGAAGCTCCTGTTTCTGGTTCAATAATTTTAGCTGGAATTATATTAAAGTTAGGGGGGTATGGATTATTACGAGTGTTTCCTTTTTTACAATTAATAGGATTAAAGTTTAATTTTATTTGAATTAGAATTAGATTAGTTGGAGGAGTATTAGTAAGATTAATTTGTTTACGACAAACAGATTTAAAGGCATTGATTGCTTATTCTTCTGTTGCTCATATAGGAATTGTATTAGCTGGTTTAATAACTTTAACATATATAGGAATTTGTGGATCTTATACTTTAATAATTGCTCATGGATTATGTTCTTCAGGATTATTTTGTTTAGCTAATATTTCTTATGAACGATTGGGAAGTCGAAGTTTATTAATTAATAAGGGATTATTAAATTTTATACCTTCAATAGCATTATGATGATTTTTATTAAGTTCTGCTAATATGGCTGCTCCACCTACATTAAATTTGTTAGGAGAAATTTCTTTAATTAATAGAATTGTTAGTTGATCTTGAGTTTCTATATTAATATTATCATTATTATCATTCTTTAGAGCTGCTTATACTTTATATTTATATGCTTATAGTCAACATGGAAAGATTTTTTCTGGGGCATATTCATTTAGAGGAGGTTCAGTTCGAGAATTTTTACTTTTATTTTTACATTGATTTCCATTAAATTTATTAATTTTAAAGGGGGATATATGTATATTATGATTATGTTTAAATAGTTTAAAAAAAATATTGATTTGTGGTGTCAATGATAAGAAGTTTTCTTTTTAAACCGTGAAATATTTATCAATTTGTACAATTAGATTTGTAAGTTTATTTTTTTTTAGTTTATCATCTTTTTTGATAGGAATGATTTTTATTATAAATGATTATAGAATTTTTATTGAATGAGAAGTTGTTTCTATAAATTCAATAAATATTGTTATAACTTTATTGTTAGATTGAATAAGTTTAATTTTTATATCATTTGTATTAATAATTTCTTCATTAGTTATTTTTTACAGAAAGGAATATATAGAAAGTGATTATAAGATTAATCGATTTATTATATTAGTTTTAATGTTTGTAACATCAATGATGTTATTAATTATTAGTCCTAATTTAATTAGTATTTTATTAGGATGAGATGGGTTAGGACTTGTTTCTTATTGTTTGGTTATTTATTTTCAAAATGTTAAGTCTTATAATGCTGGTATATTAACTGCTTTATCAAATCGGATTGGTGATGTTGCTTTATTATTGGCTATTGCATGAATATTAAATTATGGAAGTTGAAATTATGTTTTTTATTTAGAAGTTATAAAGAATGATTTTGAAATAATACTTGTTGGTAGTTTAGTAATGTTGGCTGCAATAACAAAGAGAGCACAAATTCCTTTTTCTTCATGATTACCAGCTGCTATAGCAGCTCCAACTCCTGTTTCTGCTTTAGTTCATTCTTCTACTTTGGTAACTGCAGGGGTTTATTTATTAATTCGGTTTAATATTTTATTAAGTGATTCATGAATGGGTAATTTATTATTATTATTATCTGGATTAACAATATTTATAGCTGGATTAGGAGCTAATTATGAATTTGATTTAAAGAAGATTATTGCTTTGTCTACTTTAAGTCAATTAGGATTAATAATGAGAATTTTGTCAATAGGATATTATAAGTTAGCTTTTTTTCATTTATTAACACATGCTTTATTTAAGGCATTATTATTTATGTGTGCAGGGGCTATTATTCATAATATAAATAATTGTCAAGATATTCGTTTAATGGGTAGTTTAAGTTTAATGATACCATTAACTTCTTCTTGTTTTAATGTAGCTAATTTAGCTTTATGTGGAATACCATTTTTAGCTGGATTTTATTCTAAGGATTTAATTTTAGAAACTGTGTCTTTATCTTATATTAATATATTTTCATTTTTTTTATATTTCTTTTCTACAGGTTTAACTGTTTGTTATTCTTTTCGATTAGTTTATTATACAATAACAGGAGACTCAAATTTTTTTTCTTTAAATATATTAAATGATGAAGGTTGAGTAATGTTAAAGAGTATAATAGGATTATTAATTTTAAGAATTTTTGGAGGTAGAATACTAAGTTGATTAATTTTTCCTACTCCAGTAGTAGTAGTTCTTCCTTCTTATTTAAAGTTGTTAACATTATTTGTTTGTATTGTAGGAGGGGTAAGAGGTTACATAATTTCTAATGTGTCTCTGTTTTTTTATAATAAGGCTTTAAATAATTATAATTCTTCTTATTTTTTAGGTTCAATGTGATTTATACCATATATTTCTACTTATGGAATTATTAATTATTCATTAATTGTAGGAAAGATGGTAGTTAAGTCATTTGATCAAGGATGATCAGAATATTTTGGGGGGCAACAACTTTATTATAATTTAGTAAAGAATTCTCAATTAAATCAAATATTACAAAATAATAATTTAAAGATTTATTTATTAAGTTTTATTTTTTGAATTATAATTTTATACATGTATATAATTTGTTTTTATTCAAATAGCTTATATTTAGAGTATGACACTGAAGATGTTAGGGAGATTAATTTAATCTTTGAATATAATGAATTAATTTTAGTAATTTATAAAAATAAAAAAATTTTAATTTTACAATGAAAATGTAATGTTTTACTTAAACTATATAAACTAGAAGTATAAATGGAATTTAACCATTAAAAGAAAAAAGTTAGCAGCTTTTACTTGAACATCATACTTCTTTAATTGGAGTATTTATCTCAATTCTATCATTAACAGTGATAAGCCTCTTTTTGGCTTCAATTAATATAAAAAGAATAAGGGTAATAATTACCTAAGATTAGGTCGAAACTAATTGCAATATATCGCTTCATATTCAAGGTAGATTGAAAAATCAATACTTTTTGAATGCAAATCAAATGTTATACTTAACTACAACCCTAATTAATTTGATCAATTAAGTATACCTTGATTTCATTCATGGTATAGTCCTAATAATAAAATTAAAATAAAAATGATTGATGTAATTGTTCATATTATTAAATTAGAAAACTTAATAATTAAAATAATTGGAAGGATTAAAGCAATTTCTACATCAAAAATAAGAAAAATAATTGTAATTAAAAAGAATCGTAAAGAAAAGGGAAGACGAGAAGATGATTTTGGATCAAATCCGCATTCAAATGGAGATGCTTTTTCTCGGTCTACTAATGTTTTTTTCGAAAGAATTGAAGCTAGTAATATTACTACAATTGAAATTAATATAATAATTGAACTAATTGTTAAAATTGATAAAATTATCTATACTATTAATAATAGACCATATGATTGGAAGTCAAATATACTTTTTATACTATATAGATAATTAATTATCCTCCTCATCAATAAATTGAAACATAAAGAAATAATCAAACAATATCAACAAAGTGTCAATATCAAGCAGCGGCTTCAAATCCGAAATGATGATTCTTAGAGAAATGATTATTTAAGTGTCGAATTAAACAAACTAAAAGGAAAGTAGTTCCAATTAAAACATGAATTCCATGGAATCCTGTTGCCATAAAGAATGTTGATCCATAAACAGAGTCTGCAATTGTAAATGGAGCTTCAATATATTCGTAAGCTTGTAAAATTGTAAAATAAACTCCTAAGATTACTGTAAAAAATAATCCTTGTGTAGTTTGTGAATGATTTCCCTCTATTAAACTATGATGAGCTCAAGTTACTGTAATTCCTGAAGTTAATAAAATTACTGTATTTAATAAAGGAATTTGGAATGGATTAAAAGGTGTAATTCCTATAGGAGGTCATATAGCTCCTAGTTCAATTGAAGGAGAAAGACTACTATGGAAGAAAGCTCAAAAGAATGAGACGAAAAATAAAACTTCAGAAAGAATAAATAAGATTATTCCTCATCGTAAACCTGTAGTTACTGCGTCAGTATGAAGACCTTGGAATGTTCCTTCTCGTGAAACATCTCGTCATCATTGATAAACAGTTAAAATAGTAATAATATTTCCTAAAAAGAATAGTGAAACATCATATTGATGGAATCACTTTACTATACCAGCAACAGTTGTTATAGCTCCAATAGAAGCTGTTAATGGTCATGGACTATAATCTACTAAATGGAATGGGTGGTTTGAGTGAGTTGACATTAGTTTAGTTTACTTCACTAGAATATAATGTACTAAGAACAGCGAATACATATGATTGAATTATAGCAACAGCTGATTCTAATACTAATAAAGCAATTTGTGTAATAATTAATAAACTTAATAATACTGTTGATATAGAAGGTCCTGTATTTCCTAATAAAGTTAATAATAAATGTCCAGCAATTATATTAGCTGTTAATCGAACAGCTAATGTACCAGGTCGAATTACATTACTAATAGTTTCAATGCATACCATAAAAGGCATTAAAACGGCTGGAGTTCCTTGAGGAACTAAATGAGCAAATATATGTTGAGTATTATTAATTCATCCAAATAACATAAAACATAATCATAAGGGAAGAGCTAAAGTTAATGTTAATGTTAAATGACTTGTACTTGTAAAAATGTAAGGGAATAATCCTATAAAATTATTAAATAAAATTATAGAAAATAATGAAACGAAAATGAAAGTTGATCCATTAGCTCCTATAGGACCTAATAGAGTCTTGAATTCCTTATGAAGAGTTAATAAAATATTATTTCAGAAAATATGATATCGTGAAGGTATTAATCAATACATTGAAGGAATTATTAAAATTCCTAAGAAAGTACTTAATCAATTTAGTGAAAGATTAAAAATACTTGAAGAAGGGTCAAATACGGAAAATAAATTTGTTATCATTTTCAATTTAATGAATTTGTAGATTGAGTTTTATTTACTAGATCTGATTTAGGTATAGAAGGAATATATGAATAATAATTTATTACATTAAAAATTACAAAAGCAATTGAAAAAATAATAAATAAGCTTAATCAACCAATAGGTGCTATTTGAGGAATTAAAAAATATCAACAAGCTGATAATTTTAGTTTGACAAACTAATGTTATAAATTTAACTAATTTTTTCATTAGAAGTAAGTGCTAATTTACTATAAAATGGTTTAAGAGACCAGTACTTGCTTTCAGTCATCTAATGAAGAGTTTACATTATTAGAAATTCACTTGATAAAGTAATTTACTGGAATACTTTCAATTACAATTGGTATAAAACTATGATTAGCTCCACAAATTTCTGAACATTGTCCATAAAATAAACCAGGTCGATTAATTAAGAAATTAGTTTGATTTAATCGTCCTGGTGTACCATCTACCTTAACTCCTAAAGCTGGAATAGTTCATGAATGAATTACGTCAGCTGCTGTTACTAAAATTCGAATTTGTGAATTTATTGGTAATACTACTCGATTATCAACGTCTAGTAGACGGAAGCTATCAATTGATAGTTCGTTAGTAGGAATTATGTATGAATCAAATTCAATATTAGCAAAATCTGAATATTCATAACTTCAATATCATTGATGTCCAATAGCCTTTAAAGTAATTGAAGGTTCATTGATTTCATCTAATAAGTATAAAAGTCGTAAAGAAGGAAAAGCAATAAATAATAAAATAATTGCAGGTAGAATTGTTCAAATAATTTCAATAGTTTGTCCGTGAAGTAAATATCGATTTACGTACTTATTAAAAAATAACATAAATATTAAATAACCTACTAGAACAGTAATTATTACTAAAATTAAAAGTGCGTGGTCATGGAAAAAGATTAATTGTTCTATTAATGGAGAAGAACTATCTTGTAAACCTAAACTTGCTCATGTTGACATTTATTTTCTAATAAAAGTAAAATACTTTATATATGGAGCTTAAATCCATTGCACTAATCTGCCATATTAGAAGTTAGTTAATAAAGGTAATTCACTATAGCTGTGTTCAGCTGGTGGAGTATTTTGTAATCATTCAATTGATGAATTTAGTTGAACAGGGAATAAAACTCGTCGTTGAGATACTAAACTTTCTCAAATAATGAAAAAGAAGAATAAAATTCCTAATAATGAAATTGTTGAACCAATTGTAGAAATTACATTTCAAGCTGTGTAAGCGTCTGGATAGTCTGAGTATCGTCGAGGTATACCTGCTAATCCTAAGAAATGTTGAGGGAAGAATGTTAAATTTACTCCGATAAATATAATAGCAAATTGACTCTTTAATAACTTGCTATTTAAAGTTAATCCAGTAAATAGAGGGAATCAATGAACAAATCCTGCTATAATAGCAAATACAGCTCCCATTGATAGAACATAATGGAAGTGAGCTACTACATAATATGTATCATGTAAAATAATGTCAATTGATGAATTAGCTAAAACAACTCCAGTTAATCCTCCTACAGTAAATAAAAATACAAATCCTAAAGCTCATAAAGTAGCTGGAGAATAATTTAATTGTGTTCCGTAAAGAGTTGCTAATCAACTGAAAATCTTAATTCCAGTTGGTACAGCAATAATTATTGTAGCTGAAGTGAAATAAGCTCGTGTGTCTACGTCTATTCCAACAGTAAACATGTGGTGAGCTCATACAATAAATCCTAATAGACCAATAGCTAGTATAGCATAAATCATTCCTAAAGATCCGAAAGTTTCCTTTTTTCCTGATTCTTGACTAATAATATGAGAAATTATTCCGAATCCAGGTAAAATTAAAATATAAACTTCAGGATGTCCAAAGAATCAAAATAAATGTTGATATAAAATAGGATCTCCTCCTCCTGCTGGATCAAAGAATGAAGTATTTAGATTTCGGTCAGTTAATAATATAGTAATAGCTCCAGCTAATACTGGTAAAGATAATAATAATAATAGAGCAGTAATAACTACAGATCATACAAATAAAGGTATTCGATCAAATGTAATTCCTGTAGATCGTATATTAATTACAGTTGTAATAAAATTTACAGCTCCTAAAATTGAAGAAATTCCTGCTAAGTGTAAAGAGAAAATAGCTAAATCAACTGATGCTCCTCCATGAGCAATATTAGAAGATAAAGGTGGGTAAACAGTTCATCCTGTTCCAGCCCCATTTTCTACTATACTACTTACTAATAATAAAGTTAATGCAGGAGGTAAAAGTCAGAAACTTATATTATTTATTCGTGGGAAAGCTATATCTGGAGCTCCTAACATTAAAGGAACTAGTCAATTTCCAAATCCTCCAATTATAATTGGCATTACTATAAAGAAAATTATAATAAAAGCGTGAGCTGTTACAATTACATTATAAATTTGGTCGTCTCCAATTAATGCTCCAGGGTGTCCTAATTCAGCTCGAATTAAAATACTTAATGAAGTTCCTACTATTCCGGATCAAGCTCCGAAAATGAAATATAAAGTACCAATATCTTTATGATTAGTAGAAAATAACCATTGTCGCGATTAAATGGCTGAAGTTTAGGCAATAGACTGTAAATCTATTTATGGGAATTTATTCTCTTTAATCAAATCAATGGCTTTATAGTCAATAATGACATTAGACTGCAATTCTAAAGGAGTAATAAATTTACTAAGGCTTAAAAGATTATTCTTATATTTATAGCTTTGAAGGCTATTAGTTTATTTAACTTAAAGCCTTAGAATAAAAAGTATAATGAAGAAATTATAAATAACCCAAATGAGGAGAAAAATGAACAAATTATAAATACCTTTATATAAGAAGTTTTATAGATAGATGCAGTTAATCAGTTATTTTCATAATAATTTAATATAAATGCTCTATAACATAATCGTATATAAAAGTATAAAGTAATTAAAGTCATTAAAACCATAAATGTTAATAAAAATAACTGGTTATTTATAGTTAATGATTGAATAACAATTCATTTTGGGAAAAATCCTAAAAATGGAGGTAATCCACCTAAGGATAATAAATTAAAGAATAAGAAAAACTTTATAACCTTTGAATGAAAAAATAAGGTAAATAATTGATTAATATGGGAAGTTTTGAATATATTAAATATAAAAATTATACTAAAAGTTAAAAATGAATAAAATATAAAATATGTTATTCATAGTAAATTACTATTGTATATTGCTGCTAATATTCATCCAAGATGATTAATTGAAGAATAAGCTATTAATTTACGTAGTGAAGTTTGATTTAATCCCCCTAATGCACCAATTAAACTAGAAAGAATAATGCTTGTAATAATTAATGGCTTAAAGATAATATAAGAAATTAATATTAAAGGAGCAATTTTTTGTCAAGTTATTAGAATTAATGCATTTAATCAAGATAGTCCTTCCATTACATTAGGAAATCAAAAGTGGAAAGGAGCTGATCCTCTCTTTAATAAAAGAGAAGAGAAAATCATTATTTCTATAAAGTAATTTGAATTTCTTTTACTTGAATTTAGTAAAAATAAAATTACTGCAAATAGGAATACTGAAGAAGCTAATGCTTGAGTAAGAAAATACTTTAATGAGGCTTCTGTTGATATTAATTTATTATCTCTTATTAGGGGGATAAAAGCTAATAAATTAATTTCTAAACCTATTCAAGCTCCTAGTCATGAATTAGCTGAAATAGAAATTAAAGTTCCTATTATCAAAATTCCGAAAAATATAATTTTTGATGAATTATTAAAAATTAAAAAGAAAAGGATTAGAACCTTTATAAATGGGGTATGAGCCCAGTAGCTTAATTAGCTTATCTTTTTATTATAAATATATTTTGGTGTATGATGCACAAAAGTTTTTGATACTTTTAGAAATAGTTTAATTCTATTAAATATAATTAATAATGAATGTAATATTATTACATGATTTACCCTATCAAGGTAACCCTTTTCATCAGGCAATTCATT